ATGTCACAACATTTTTTTTATACATGCCCAAGTGATGGAAAACAAAGAATATCTTTTACATATCCGCCCAGTTTGTCAACGTTTTTTGAAATGATACAACAGAAGATGCTTTTGTGCACGACAGAAAAGCTATCCCCAGCAGAACTGTATAATCATTGGTTTTATACCAATGAACAAAAACGAAACAACCTCATCAACGAACTTATCAATCGAATTGAAGCTCTAGACAAGGGGTCTCTTGCTATGGATGTACTCGAAAAAAGAACTAGATTGTGCAATGATGAGACTGAACAAGAATGCTTACCTAAAATATATGATCCTCTTTTGAATGGACCCCATCGTGGAACAATCAAAGAATTGTATTCAGGTTCAAACATGAACGAGTATTTAATAAACTCGATAGAAGATTCTATCGAAACTCTTTGGATAAACAAACTTCATGATATCGCTCTTCCTACTGCCCTTACTACTGATTACCGAGAATTTGAAGAAAAAATAAAAAACACTTTTGATTTAAAGTCATTATTAAAATTTTAATTGTAAATAAAAATTAAAAATACAGTAAATTTCTATAAAAATAAATACATAAAATAAGTAAAAGAAGAGATAAGAAGAGATTCGTCCTCCGCCTACATATTTGATAATTTCTGCTACAAATAAATTTAGAATAGCAACAGCATTCGTAATTCCATCAATTACTTGTTTATCAAAAAAATAACTTAGTTCTGCCAGCCCTCTTATACCTGTAGTTAAGGTTTTTGTATAAATAGCGTCTATGTAACCACGATTATATGACCAATTATATATAAAATTGAGTATTTTGTCCCAAATTATTCTCCTAGGACCCAGTTGAACAGATAAATTTATGAAGTTCAAATTATTAAAATTGGAATAAGCAGGCCCATAGAAAAGAACCGCTATAAATATTCCGAAATATGCTATACTGACTGAAAAAATAGCATTTATCACAAATTCATCCCAATCAAAATCATAATTTGAATGTAAAAAGTTTATTGATGGAGTTAACCATCTGGATAATATATCTAAATGAATTATTCCTTGACCAAAAGGAATTCCTATGGATCCAACGAACAAAGTAACTAAGACCAATATAAGAAGTGGTAATAACATAGTATTGTCCGATTCATAAGGATATGTGGAAATTTTTTTATTGGAAAAATTTTTTATAGTAATAAGAGGCCCCACCATATTGGTTTCTACATTACCAACAATAGGATATACTTTTTTCGAAAAAACAGAAATTCTTTGATTATGATTCATTGTTGATAAAATCAAATTATTTTTTTTGACTTTTTGTCCTTTTTTTCCCCAGATAGATATTGAATGGAACACATTATTTTTTTTACCGCTGTAATTTTTACAATTACTATTTAAATGACCTTCAAAAGTAAGTAAATACATCCGAAACATATAAAATGCAGTTAATCCTGCTGTGAAACAAGCTATTATTGCAAAAATGGGTGAATACAACCAACTATCATTAAGAATTTCATCTTTGGACCAAAAACAAGCAAGAGGTGGAATACCACAAAGAGAAAGCGTGCCTAAAAAAAATGAAATTTTTGTAATTGGGACATATTTTTTTAAACCACCCATAAGAACCATATTCTGGCTTTTATCTGGGGAATACCCAACAATAGTTTCCATTGAATGAATAATGGAGCCAGATCCTAAAAACAATAATGCTTTCGAATAGGCATGAGTGATCAAATGAAATAAAGCAGTTCGATAAGATCCCATACCTAAAGCTAACATAATATAGCCCAATTGCGACATTGTAGAATAGGCTAGACTTCTTTTAATGTCTCTTTGAGCAAGAGCTAAAGTAGCTCCTAATAGTATTGTTATTATACCTACCAAAGAAATTATATTCAGTATGTAAGGTATGACTGTAAAAAGAGGAAAAAGTCGAGCTACAAGAAAAATTCCTGCTGCTACCATAGTAGCAGCATGTATAAGAGCCGAAATAGGAGTAGGGCCTTCCATAGCATCAGGTAACCATACATGAAGAGGGAATTGCGCAGACTTGGCAACCGAACCTACAAATAATAGGGAAGCACACAAAGTAAGAAATAAAGAATTGTCTGCATTATTATCAATCAAATTATTGGCTATTTCAAATAAATCCCGAAATTCAAAACTCCCCGTTATCCAATAAAGACCTAAGATTCCTAAAAATAAAAAAAAATCCCCTACACGATTAGTTACAAACGCTTTTTGACAAGCAGTTGCGGCAAGGGGTCGTGTGAACCAAAAACCTATTAATAGATACGAACACATTCCAACTAATTCCCAAAAAATATAAATTTGTATCAAATTTGAACTAGTAACTAATCCCAGCATCGAAGCGTTAAAAAAACTAATATAAGCAAAAAATGTCAAATAGCCTTGATCATGAGACATATAATTGTCACTATAAATAAGAACCATTATTCCAACCGTAGTTATTAATATTAACATAATGGAAGTAAGCGGATCTATTAAGTGGCCTAAATCTAAAGAAAAATCATTATTTAAGGTCCAAGACCATACATATTGGTAGGATGGACTGCCATTTATTTGCTGAATAGACAGATTGGCGGAAAAAATCATAACGATACTTAGTAATAAAACACTAAGAAAAGCCCATATACGACGAATATTTTTTGTTGCCGCCGGGAAAAGAAAAAGGCCTACCCCTATTGCTATAGGAACCGGAAGGGGGACGAAAGGTATGATCCACGCATATTGATACGTATATTCCATAAAAAAAAACCTTTTTTTATTGTTAAATTGTTTCCGATTCACCAACTCTTTTATATTTAGAACGGAGCAAAAAAAAAATAAAGATATGAAAAGACTTTACTAGAAATAGAATTAAGAATTCTGATGATTTTCAAATAGTCAAATAAAAACGATATTGTTAAGTCTGGTTATTCTTTTTTTTTAATTAAAGATTAAGATATATCAACATAGAGAATATAATATTTTCAATCATTTCATTATTACAATAATTTAGTTTATATACATAAAACAAGTCCAAAAATTTTGAAAAAAAAAAGTACTTGATTCCGAGTATCCTATGATCCACCAATAACTCAACCCGATAAACAAAAAAACAAGGAGATTATTTTCTTATTTTTGTTAATTGAGTCGGAATTCAGAATTTAGAATCATTAATCGGTTGTGAACTAGTCCGTTGGGAAACTGAGTGAGTTGCTTATATTTGTTTCAATAAAGCAACTTAAACTTATACTTGTGATTCATTTATTGATGTTCGTCGATTTGTTACTCATCACTTCAGTTTGCACAGAGCTGAAATAATAATAAAAATTTCTGGTTCAAATAACATATCGTTTAATAAATTTTTTACTAATGGATACTCATTTTTTCGAATTTTTATTAGATTAGATATACTTTCTTGATCCTCGATCAATTACAATTAATAGAAAGAGTTTTACAGTCTAGTTTTCTTAAATTAATTAAGTAAGGGTTCTTAAACTTTTTGATTTCTTTTTAAAAATTAGATGAAATACAACATGGCAAAAATAGACAATTGAAACTCTTTTTGATTCTTTTTTACCAATGGAAAGCAACTCAATTTCTATAGCCATGACATGTATATATATAAATATCTTCATTCGAATATAGTTATATATATATAATACTAGTCAGTATAAATAATTCTTTCTTCAAAATATTGTATGTAAATTTGAGTAATAAAAAAATTATATATTTTTTTGAACAATAAATGTCTTCCACATTTAACTATAAAATGAATAACCTCTGCATTTTTGAATAGCGATTCAAAAAAAGCGTATTTCTATGTCCAAAAAGCCGTAAAAATTTTTGGAAAAATCAAGTGTATTGGGCAGGAATAAAAGCTTTTCTTTAGCAAAATCCCTTTCGACCGGGAATTCTAAAAGCTTTTTTGTACAACAAACAAGTAATATATTATATAATAAAGACTTGGAAAAGTCTTGGAATAATCTTAATCGATATGAACCAACGAATTCGATAATTTATAAGATAAGAAATTACCATTAATATGGTAAACTTAATGAGATGCAATTTTCTATTGTCGTATGTTGTAGGATAACATTTTTGTGTCTACTAGACAAAGTCTCGAAAAATTAGGCACAATATATCATTTTTCTCTTTACAAAGTTTTCTCTTTCTCGTTAGTGGGTTTGTTTTTGTGGGATGGGGATTGTTATTTTCCCCATCGATTCACTTTTCACAAACAAAAATGATATTTTTATTTTCATTTGAAAAGGCTTATTGGGTTCTGGATGCCAAATATATATTCTATGTTTTAACTTAACTTTTACTTTTAACTATAGAATACATTAAGATACCTATCCATAAAGCACAATATGCATTCCATAATGAAAAATCGTTTTAGAAATATTGAAGACAAATTTTCACTGGTATATCTACAGCCTACTAATTGGTTTGACTAATACTTAATTAGTTTGATAAATAGTACCACCAATTATGGGTACAATTTCAATCCTAGCAATTGTCAATTTATAGTTAATCCAGTTTTTAACCTATCCAACAAACATTTTAAACCTCCTTAGAATTCTCAAATTTTACAAGAACTTAAACCACACGAAAAACCATTCAGTGCGGTTTTAAAACTAACAACAATAGCCCCACCTCACACTACAATTAAGTAAGGTAATGATTATTGAACGTTTAAATAGTAATTTAAAAGATATTTTAAATCTTTCGGCAAAATAAATATTGCATTGAATTTACTCCTCGAATCTCGACGATTAAAAATGAATGGGCTATTATGATTTCGAGCAAGCCGCTATGGTGAAATCGGTAGACACGCTGCTCTTAGGAAGCAGTGCTAGAGCATCTCGGTTCGAGTCCGAGTAGCGGCATATTTCTAAAAAAGAAATACTAGTCAAATAAATACTATTATAATTCCTATAATGGATAGAATATAATTTCAGATCTCCATTCCATTCTTGGAGGATATCCTTTTTAGGATTTTTTATGATATTTTTTTCTTTAGAACATATATTAACTCACATTTCCTTGTCGATTGTTTCAATCGTACTGACGATTTATTTGATTAACTTATTAGTCCACGAAATCGTAGGATTATATGATTCGTCGGAAAAAGGAATGGTAGCCGCTTTTTTATGTATAACAGGATTATTAGTTATTCGTTGGATTTATTCGGGGCATTTACCCTTAAGTAATTTATATGAATCATTAATGTTCCTTTCATGGAGTTTATCCATTATTCATATGCTTCCTTTTTTTAGAAAACAAAAAAATCTTCTAAGTGCAATAACTGCACCCAGTGCTATTTTGACTCAAGGATTTGCCACCTCAGGTCTTTTAACTGAAATGCATCAATCCACAATATTAGTACCTGCTCTACAATCACAGTGGTTAATGATGCACGTAAGTATGATGGTATTGAGCTATGCATCTCTTCTCTGCGGATCATTATTATCAGTAGCTCTTCTAGCCATTACATTTCGAAAAAATAAAAAAAAAAATGTTAAATGTAAAAACAACCATTTTAGGTCATTTTCATTTGGAAAAATTCAATACGTGAATGAAATAAGCCATGTTTTACAAAACAATTGTTTTATTTCGTTTAGAAATTATCACAGGTATCAATTAATTCATCAATTGGATTGTTGGAGTTCTCGTGTCATTAGTCTCGGTTTTCTATTTTTAACCATAGGTATTCTTTCGGGAGCAGTATGGGCTAATGAAGCGTGGGGATCCTACTGGAATTGGGACCCAAAAGAAACTTGGGCATTTATTACTTGGACAATATTCGCAATTTATTTACATACTAGAACAAATGAAAATTTGAAAGGCTCAAATTCTGCAATTGTGGCTTCTATAGGATTTTTTATAATTTGGATATGCTATTTTGGAGTCAATCTATTAGGAATAGGGCTGCATAGTTATGGTTCATTCGTATTAACATTTAATTGAAAAAAAAAAGCAGTTACGAATAGAATATCAAATACATAATAGGAATAGCATAAGCATAGATAACTAAAGTTTGTACGAGTTTTTGAAAATCATTTGACTTGATTCAAATGATTTTCAAAAACTACAAAAAAAAATATTTGATTACAATTAAAGTTTATTTTATTAAGTTAAAGTAAATTCATTTTTTTAACTTTTTTTTTTATAAAATAAAAACTAACTATCTATAAAAATAATTAGATATAATAGTTTCTACCTTGTCAATTGATAGTGAGAGAACGAAATCCGGATAAATACCAATACCTATTACGGGTAGAAAAATACAGATTGAAAGAAATAGTTCGCGCGGCCCAGAATCTAAAAAATGAGAATTTTTAGAATTAAATTGCTTATATCCGTAGAACATCTGACGTAACATAGATAATGAATAAATAGGAGTTAATATCATTCCAATTGCCGTTACAAAAGTTATTAGTATTTTTGGCATTAAAAGAAATTTTTTGCTCATAATTAATCCCAAAAATACTACAAATTCTGCAACAAAACCACTCATTCCAGGCAATGCAAGAGAAGCCAGCGAAAAGCTACTGAACATTGTAAATATTTTTGGCATTGGGATAGTTATTCCCCCCATTTCATCGAGATAAACAAGACGTGTTCTATCGTAACTCGTTCCTGCCAAGAAAAAAAGTGCAGCACCGATAAATCCATGAGAGATCATTTGTAAAAGGGCCCCGTTGAGTCCTGTATCAGTTATGGAACTAATTCCTATAATTATGAAACCCATATGAGATACAGAGGAATAGGCAATTCTCTTTTTTAAATTACGCTGACCCGGAGATGCTGAAGCTGCATAGATTATTTGAATTGCACCTACTATCATCAACCAGGGAGAAAATATAGAATGAGCATGGGGTAATAATTCCATATTGATACGAACCAATCCATATGCTCCCATTTTTAATAAGATTCCAGCTAAAAGCATACATGTACTGTAATGGGCTTCCCCATGGGTATCTGGTAACCATGTATGTAGAGGTATAATCGGTAATTTGATAGCATAAGCAATAAGAAATCCAAAATAGAATAGTATTTCCAATGCCACAGGATACGGATGATTGGCTGATGTTTCAAAATTTAATGTTGGTTCATTGGAACCATATAAACCCATACCTAGAACTCCCATTAAGAGAAAAATGGAACCCCCCGCGGTGTACAAAATAAACTTTGTAGCTGAGTACAAACGTTTCTTCCCTCCCCACATGGATAAAAGTAGGTAGACAGGAATTAATTCTAATTCCCACATGATAAAAAAAAGTAAAAGATCTCGAGAAGAAAATAATCCTATTTGGCCGCTGTACATTGCTAACATAAGGAAATGGAACAATTTTGAATCTCGAGTAACTGGCCAAGCTGCTAAAGTAGCTAAAGTCGTGATGAATCCCGTGAGTAAAATGGGTCCTATGGAAAGCCCATCAATTCCCAGTCTCCAATGAAAATCAAAAAAATTGATCCATTTATAATCTTGCTCCAATTGGATTAATGGATCATCCAATTGGAAATGATAACAGAATACATAGGACATTAGAAGTAGTTCTAATAGGCATATAAAAATAGTATACCACCTAATAACCTTATTTCCTCTATGAGGGAAAAAGAAAATGAAAGTACCCGCGAATATCGGCAAAACAACAATTATAGTTAACCAAGGAAAATCATTCGTGGTAAAAACAAGATACACTTACTTTGACTTTGACCCGAAAACCCGTACTCGAGAAAAGAAAAAATTATTAGTTTTATTATTATATATATTTCTTTTCTCGAGTACGGGTTTTGTCGGTAAAGATAAAAAATGATGGATTCAAGTGGAATTTTCTCGAACGTATCAATAACCTAGACCCATGCTACGAGTTGTCTCGTGCCATAAATAAACCCGGACACTCAAAAAATCGGTTGGGCAAGCAGATTCACACCTTTTACAACCTACACAGTCTTCTGTTCTTGGAGCAGAAGCAATTTGTTTAGCTTTACACCCGTCCCAGGGTATCATCTCTAATACATCTGTGGGGCAAGCTCGTACACATTGAGTACACCCTATACATGTATCATAAATCTTTACTGAATGTGACATTGGATCTATAATTTTTTTTTAACATCATAAAATTTCGATCTAGTAAAGTAGTAAATGAATTATATATTGTAGACACCAGATGAATCAATGATTTAGTAGATTTACCAGAATCAATCTACTTCTGGATCTGCTCATGAAAGAAGGCCAAGATACTTTGATTTATTACATTTTATCAAATAGCACTATATGCTGCACATACCCATTTTTTTATTGGCAGATACTCTATATTTTTTTTTTATAAACCCTATTTATTCAACAAAGTCGATTGATTGATACGAGTTGATTTTCTGTTACGATGAATTGATGAAACAATAGCTAATCCAATAGCTGCTTCAGCAGCTGCAATTGCTATAACAAAAATCGAGAAAATGTCGCCTTTTAATTGGCGACTATCAAATAAATCCGAAAATGTTACGAAATTTATATTAACTGCATTCAGTATAAGCTCAAGACACATAAGCGCTCGAACCATATTTCGACTTGTAATCAATCCATAGATACCGATGCATAATAAATAGGCACTCAAAACAAGTACATGTTCGAGCATCATTGAACAACTCCTCATCAATCTCGATTGATTTCAATATGAACAACAATTTAACCGATTCAATTGACTAAAATAGAATTAAAAAAGTACGCAAAAAGGTATTGGTAATGGAAAATAGATATAAATATAGAAAAATTCCATTTTTTTTTTTTCATTTTTTTTATACTTTATCTTTATATTTATATACATGAACAATAAAAAAAATATTTTGAAGAAAAGAACAAGTCTATATTAATTTAATTAATATAATTTTATATTATTTAATTTCGAAATATTTAGTACTGACGAGCCATAGCAATTGCACCGATCAAGGCAACTAAAAGAATTATCGAAATAAGTTCAAATGGAAGAAAAAAATCTGTTGATAAATGAATCCCAATTTGTTGACCATTATTTATCAAGTCCTGCTCTATAATCTGGTTTGACCTTGTAGTCCAAATAATACCGTACCATGACGTATCTGGGATAGTAGTAATTAATGAAAAAAAAATACTTGTACAAACCAGTGAAGTGACTCCATCTCCAACAGTCCAAAGATAGAAATCTTTGTAATATTCTGAACCATTCATAAACATCACGGCAAATACAATTAATACATTTATTGCTCCCACATAAATAAGAAGCTGTGCAGCAGCTACAAAATGGGAGTTCGATGGAATATGGAATAAGGATGTACAAACAAGAACCAATCCCAACGAAAAGGCAGAAAAAATTGGATTGGTAAGTAATACCACTCCTAGACTTCCCACTATAAGACCCAATCCCAAAAAAACTAAAAGAAAATCATGTATTGGTCCAGGCAAATCCATTCTATGTAAAATAAAAGATAAATTAAGTAGAAATTTTTCATGACCTTATTGAACAAACAAAAAAAAGAAGAGGTTACCTATTTTTTGATACCCTTCTAATTGAATTAAATCAATATAGGGTCGTGTGTGGGTTGATGTAGATATGTTTATTTATTATATGAATGATTGAATACCATTTGTTTATCTGAAAGTTTCGTTCAAAATTGCATTGAAAAAATGTCTCGATTCAATTATTTAAATTATTTAGAGTAGAGTATAGAATAATTATTCTATTTTCTTTTTTTTTTATTTATATATTATAATCACAGATATGATATTTATATATATATACTGTATGTAATGTAGTATTTTAATATACAGAGAATAGATAAATATATTTTTATGAATATATGAAAATCATTACTCTCAACCCCTTTAGGATTTTTAGTTATTATCTAAGCAAAATAAAATGAAGGAAGCTTCGCTACTTTCAATCAAACCGGAATTTTAGTAATTGGTAATTGTTCTTGAATCAAGTGGTTTAGCCGTGCCTTTTGTGAT